TCTATTGTATTATCATAATATTATATTGCGTGCTCCGGATACAAAAATGAATATCCGACGAGGCAGAACCCATCTTTCTCAAGATGACAGACCCATTCTCTGTACTATCAATAGGATCAATTGTAACAAGTCACACACTCATATTCCGGAAATACAGAAAAAAAAGAAATTCCACGGTCGAACTGCCAGAATGGCCTACAAATCCAAGTACTAAGCGCTTCATTTTTGGATTGAAAAGAGCCAGGACTTCATTATTTTTATGGACCTAATTCATTGAAATTCCATCCAGTAAAACGGAAGAATTATAAATTTCCAAAATAATCGATAGGAATACCGCAAATAGAGCCATTGCGACCCCCATCAAAGGGGTCGTTCCCCAACCAGGAGCAACCTTCCCATATTCCGAATTCAATGGTTTCAATAAATTCCCTACATTAGTTTGTCTTGGACCAGATCTAGAACTCCCCTCAACGGTTTGTGTAGCCATAAATCCTATTGCATTGGTTGAGATCGGTTGACTTTGTATACCATTCCGTTGTAAATAAACGATCTTATCATAGATCCATTGTGGTCTTGCAATTTTATAATAATGGAAACAGCAACCCTAGTCGCCATCTTTATATCTGGTTTACTTGTCAGTTTTACCGGGTACGCCTTATATACCGCTTTTGGGCAACCCTCTCAACAACTAAGAGATCCATTCGAGGAACACGGGGACTAGTTGAAGTAAAGTAAGGAGCCTCCCATATGGGAGGCTCCTTACTTTACTTCAACTTAGATAATGTAAGATAATGAAAAAAAAAAACATTTTGCTTTTTTACTTTTTAGTTGGAACCCTAGGCGGCTCTCGAAAAAAGATAGCGAAAAAAATGATTCCTAGAGTCGAGACTAAGAGAAATGTATAAACCAATGCTTCCATAAATTCGATCGTGGTTTACAATTATAGCTTCCACACCTGTTCATTTGGGAGCATCTCCCAGATTAAGAAAGGACAAGAGTCAAGGAAAGGGGCGGTGATTCAAATCAAGATTTCTCTGGTATTCTATATCAAAAAAAAATCCAATCCAATGGAGGCGAAAGATACAAGAGACGTATTGTATCAGACTACCTGTCTCCTTGTAGTTGGATCTCCAAGTTTTTGGAATGCTCCAAACTCCACTTGAGCATCCAAATCTGGGTCAATACCAGCAAAAACATCTCTGAACAAGGTTCTAGCACCATGCCAAATGTGTCCGAAAAAGAAGAGCAAAGCAAACGAAGCATGTCCAAAAGTGAACCAACCCCTGGGACTGCTACGAAAAACACCATCGGATTTCAAAGTAGCACGATCTAATTCAAAAATTTCACCCAATTGAGCACGTCTAGCATATTTTTTCACAGTAGCAGGATCACTATAACTGACTCCATCGAGTTCGCCACCATAGAACTCAACCGTTACTCCTACTTGTTCAACACTATACTTTGATTCTGCCCTTCTAAAAGGAACATCGGCTCTTACAATCCCATCTCCGTCTACCAAAACGACTGGAAATGTTTCAAAAAAAGTAGGCATACGACGTACAAAAAGCTCACGCCCTTCTTTATCTCTAAAGATGGGATGTCCTAACCACCCCACAGCTATTCCATCCCCGTTGTCCATCGAACCCGCTCTAAACAATCCGCCCTTTGCTGGATTATTGCCAATGTAATCATAAAAAGCTAATTTTTCGGGAATTTTAGACCAAGCTTCTGATAAACTCTGATTTTCGGCTAGTCCGGCGCCAACCCTTCGATATATTTCTTGCTGGAAGTATCCTTGATCCCACTGATAACGAGTGGGACCAAATAATTCGATCGGGGTAGTTGCTGAGCCATACCACATAGTTCCAGCAACAACAAAAGCTGCAAAAAAGACAGCAGCGATACTACTGGAAAGGACAGTTTCAATATTACCCATACGCAATCCTTTGTATAGACGTTGGGGTGGACGTACACTAAGATGGAATAGGCCCGCTAATATGCCCAATGTACCTGCTGCAATATGATGAGAGGCTATTCCTCCCGGAACAAAAGGATCAAAACCCTCTACCCCCCACGCAGGATTTACAGATTGTACTTTTCCAGTTAGCCCATAAGGATCGGACACCCATATTCCAGGACCATACAAGCCTGTTACATGAAATGCACCAAACCCAAAGCAAGCTAACCCTGAAAGAAATAAATGAATTCCAAAGATCTTGGGTAAATCCAAAGAAGGTTTTCCTGTACGTTCATCACAGAATATTTCTAGATCCCAGTATACCCAATGCCAGATAGCTGCCAAGAAGCACAAACCGGAAAACACAATATGTGCCCCGGCCACACCTTCGTAACTCCAAATACCCGGATTCGTTATAGTCCCTCCTGTGATACTCCAACCGCCCCAGGAATTGGTTATTCCTAAACGAGTCATGAAGGGTATAACGAACATACCTTGTCTCCACATTGGATCAAGAACGGGGTCAGAGGGATCAAAAACGGCTAATTCGTATAGAGCCATTGAACCGGCCCAACCAGAAACGAGAGCTGTATGCATTATATGTACAGCAAGCAACCGACCGGGATCATTCAATACGACGGTATGAACACGATACCAAGGCAAACCCATGGAAATACCCCTTTATCAAAGAAAAATAGATACTATGTAACTTTATCGCATTGGAAAAGACTATGCTATGGACCTCTCCCTTTCAGTGGATTATTTCGGAGCAAGGGTTAATATTTATTTAATTCCATTTCGTTGGTATGGTAATAATGGAACAATTCTGTTCGTAGGAACAAAGATAAGCAGATCTATTCTATACCCGATAAGTACCAATACGCAATGGGGGGATTGGTCCCATTTTCTATGGGCGAAAGCCTAGATACTTGTTCATCGTTCGAACAGCCCGACCCATTCGTAATAATTTTCCTCGATTCATTTCGTCTTACTCTATGAACTTTCTAATCTAGGGATAAAATACGTCATTACGTTTTCACATCAAAGTAAAATGTCGGAACGAAACTCCTCTTTTTTGCAGTTTATGCCTGTTGGTGTTCCGAAAGTACCTTTTCTGATTCCTAAAGCTAAAGAGGCGAGTTGGGTTGACGTATACAACCGACTTTATCGACAAAGATTTCTTTTTTTAGGCCAAGAGATTGATAGGGTGATCTCAAACCAACTTGTTGGTCTCATAGTATTTCTCAATATAGAGAATAAGAAAAAAGAGATTTTTTTGTATCTAAATTGTCCCGGCGGATGGATACTACCCGGATTTGGCCTTGTTGGTACTATGCAAACTGTGAAGCCAGATGTAAATACAATATGCATCGGAGTTGCCGTTTCAATCGGATCTTTCATCCTGCTCGGAGGAACAGCTACCAAACGTCTAGCATTCGAGCACGCTAAGATAATGATGTACCAACCTTTTAGTTCCTTTTTTAAGTTAGCACCGAGAGATGGTCGATTAGAATTGAGCCTGCTTTTGGACGCCCACCAAAAAATTGTACGGGCTTATGTACGAAAAACGGGCCAAACCCCCTGGGCTGTATCCAGAGACCTGAAAAAGCCTTTTTTTATGACACCAGAAGAAGCGCAAAAATATGGAATTGTTGATGCTATAGCGGACGTCTGCACCCCCCACCCGATTCGGATGATTCTGACGAAAAAGTAAAACGGGATCCCCATCCCCTTGGTTTCAAAGAATAACCCAGCCAAAGAGAATCTAGGGAGTAAGTAAGAATATCACTTACTCCTAATGGTTCACATCGACAATAATAATCCTTGGACAGTTTTTTTGTGAAGAAAATGTATATCTAAATATGGGCCCTATCTAACTAAAGTCGGGGCAGGTTCTAATTGTTCATGTTGACTCTTTAGTAATAAGATCCGCAAAGCCCTATTTGGCTACTCCAGGAGCAACCGTGCATGGCCATTATGGGGAAATCCTTTACGAAGGAAATACATTAGTTACATTTCTATATGATGAAAAATCGAGATCTAGTGATATAACGCAGGGTCTTCCAAAAGTAGTCATAATAATAGTGCAAGTTACTTCGGGAACAAAAAGAAAGTCAAATTGGGTTATTTTATTCTCTCAATAAACAATAAAATGAAACAACTTGATCTAGTACTATCTTGTAGTATGTAGTAAACTCTACCAAACCCTTTATCCTATTCTACTTCACGATAGGCGGATAGCGGGAATCGAACCCGCGTCTTCTCCTTGGCAAAGAGAAATTTTACCATTCGACCATATCCGCATTTTTTTTACTGAGTACATCCCGTATAGGTCCGCGCATATATTATAAATATAAATAAAGAATATAAAGATAAAAGAATTCCTCTGGTTTCATTCGGAAAGGTAGGGGATAAGGCGAAAAAAAAGAATCGATCCTTCGAGTATTCCAAATCCCAACGTAAAAATGGGAGTCTTTACTATTTGAAATGAAATACAAATACTATGAAATACTATATTTCATTTCGGTAACTCTTGACTAAGGTTATATAGGGTCTATATAATATATATTATAGACCCTATATAAATATAACCTTAGTCTAGTATCACTTACCACACTAGTTGATGGGAATTACTTCGGAAACAAAAAGATGTTCATGGACGTTGATAAGATCCTTCCATTTAGCAGCACCTTAGGATGGCATAGCCTTAAAGTTAATGGCGGGGTTCGAGGAAAGGCTTACGGTGGATACCCAGTTATCTATTATCATACAAAGAATAAAAAAGTAGAATAGAATAAAAAAAGAAATCATCGACAATCGCATTTTGTTCGATTGAGAAGGTGTGCCACCTTCTTACTACTTCCCCATCTAGGATTCGACTTATCATAAAAAAAAAAAGGAGGCAAAAAAATGACTTTCATAGTCAATGGCCCAGTTAGTCCAGATCCGGAAAATGGGTTTCAAGATTTTTACCATTTCATGAAATGGTTAATGCTCTGTTTACGGTCAGCGGCGGTCGTAAACAAAGCGGACCCGGAGTTCCGGTACAAACGGTCTTACAGAGAGCTTTTATTAACGATATGTCAAACCATTTCCACGTATCTAAATACTTGGAAACAGAATGGGACTTTGGAATACCATTCAAACAACTCTTGGGATGAAGAGTCCGCCGAATTGGATCCGAATCCCCTTCAAGATTTTCCATATTTCGTTAAATGGTTAACGAAATATTTACAAGACGTGACTACAGTGCCTATCTTAAACGAAGACGACCCGGAGCTCTGGAACAGAGAATGGCCTGACATACTGTTTTTTATCTGTGAAACCATTGAAAATTATCTGGGGACTTATACTTGGGGAACTCCGAAATCCCATTTGGACGACTCTTCGGATGAAGAGTCCGTCGACTGAGATACGGATCCCTTTGGTTTCGAAGTATAAGAATACCCCAACTCAGACAAATAGAATCCATGGAGTAAGTGATATTCTTACTTACTCCATAGATTCTCTTTTGGAATGGTTTCTCTTTTAGAAAATCTACTAAGATCGCACACACTCCGATTTAACAAAAATGATTACCCATGGAATGGCTATTTATCTATTCCAAATTCTTGTATTTTCATTCAAATAGGGGGAAGTCTCCATGGAAAGACGGCGGTTCAATTGGATGTTGTCTAAGGAGGAATTAGAACACGGGCGTGGGCTAAGTAAATCGCTAGAAGGTATTGGCCCCATTGGAATTGGAAATACCAATGGGGTTGATAGTGACAGCTCTAATAATGTTGATCATTTATTCGGCGTCAGCGACATTCGGAATTTGATCTCTGATGTTTTAGTTAGGGATAATAGTAATGGTGAAAATTATTCCATATATTTTGATATTGAAAATATGATTTTTGAAATTGAAGATGATCGTTCTTTTCTGAATGAACTGAAAAGTTTTTTTTCTAGTTATCTGAATGATGGGTCTAAGAGCGACAATCACTACTATGATCGTTACATGTATGATACTCAATCTAGTTGGAATAATCACATTACTAGTTGCATTACGAATTATCTTCGTTCTGAAATCCATATTGATAGTTACTTTTATAGTTCCATTTGTATTTATAGTTCCATTTGTAATGAAAGTGTAAATAGTATTGGAAGTGATTTCGATATGACAAATGGAAGCGATGATGATCGTGACGATCTCGATATGACAAATGGAAGTGATTTCGATATGACAAACGGAAGTGATTTCGATATGACAAACGGAAGTGATAATGATATGACAAATGGAAGTCCTTTCTACAAGCGTTTCTGGGTTCTATGCGAAGATTGTAATGAATTAAATTATAAGAGATTTTTGAGGTTAAAACTTAATGTTTGTGAACATTGTGAATTTCATTTGAAAATGCACAGTTCAGAAAGAATCGAACTTTTGATGGATCCAGGCACTTGGGATGCTATGGATGAGGGCTTGGCTTCCGTAGATCCCATTGAATTTCATTCGGAGGAGGACCCTTATAAAGATCGTATTGATTCTTATCAAAAAAATACGGGGTTAACTGAGGCTGTTCAAACAGGCGTAGGTCAACTAAACGGTATTTCCATAGCAATTGGGATTATGGATTTTCAGTTTATGGGGGGCAGTATGGGATCCGTAGTAGGCGAGAAAATCACCCGTTTGATCGAATATGCTACTAATAGATCTCTGCCTCTTATTATAGTGTGTGCTTCCGGAGGAGCGCGCATGCAAGAAGGAAGTTTGAGCTTGATGCAAATGGCTAAAATATCTTCAGCTTCATATAATTATCAATCAAATAAAAAGTTATTCTACGTATCAATCCTTACATCTCCTACAACCGGTGGAGTGACCGCCAGTTTTGGTATGTTAGGAGATATCATTATTGCCGAACCTAATGCCTACATTGCATTTGCGGGTAAAAGAGTAATTGAACAAACATTAAATAAGGAAGTACCGGAGGGTTCACAAGAAGCTGAGTATTTATTCGATAAGGGCTTATTCGACCCAATCGTACCACGTAATCCTTTAAAAGGTGTTCTGGGTGAGTTATTTCAACTTCACGGTTTCTTTCCCTTGAATCAAAATTCAATTGAAATCAAGTAGTTAATTCAGTTAGTTTCTTTTTTTTACTTTGTTTGATTACTAGAAACTAAATACTTGTATTGAATAATTCAAATGTAGAAAATAGAGAAAAGGAATAGGAATTTTGCATTTTTGCTTTTCTATACTAGAATTCCCCGATAACTTAACTTCTATTTTTTATTTACTCGGAATCCCTGTTGGGTCGGATTCTAACGAATCCTTTGATAACTTGTAAGAAACTTTTTTGGTCTTAACTTTATTTAGAATTAGAAGATAAGTATAAGCCGAACGATAATAATATAATAAATATATAAGGGTGAATAGGTACGCTTATTTAGTTCTACCTTTCTTGTACCTATATCTATTATTATATACTGAGAATAGATATACTTATCATAAGATATCTTTATAACAGGTACAAATATTAAATCGAGGTATCCATTCTATTCTATGACAACTTTCAACTTACCCGCTTTTTTTGTGCCTTTAGTAGGTCTAGTATTTCCGGCCATTGCAATGGCTTCTCTATTTCTTCATGTTCAAAAAAACAAGATTGCCTAGATTTGATGGGACCCAATCTCATCCATCCATTTTGTTTTTCAAGACCTGTACTTGGATCATAATACCGATATCTATACCTATTTAGTTAGTGGAATAGGGTACAACGTGTGTCTTCTTCCGAACACAAATGAAAGAGCTGTTATGCACGCGAAAACATGACATCATATAGATAAATGCATTCGATCCATTTTTAAATGGGTCAGCAGATGTATGAAATGGAAAGTAAAGGTATCTATATGTAGGTAGATATCCATAGTGGGATCATAGGAAGGGGCTCTTTTTTTTATATCTAACGGATTCGATGAATTACTCCTAATGGTTCACATCATAATAATAGTTCTAGTTGATGGGAGTTACTTCGGGAACAAAAAGAAAGTCAAATGCATTTGGGTTATTCTCTCAATTCCAATAAAATGAAACAACTGGATCTAGTATGAACTGGCGATCAGAACGTATATGGATAGAACTTATAACGGGGTCTCGAAAAACAAGCAATTTCTGTTGGGCCTGTATCCTTTTTTTAGGTTCACTAGGGTTCTTATTGGTTGGAACTTCTAGTTACCTTGGTAGGAATCTGATAGCCTTATTTCCTTCTCAGCAAATCCTTTTTTTTCCACAAGGGATCGTGATGTCTTTCTATGGAATCGCGGGTCTGTTCATTAGCTCCTATTTGTGGTGTACAATTTCGTGGAATGTAGGGAGTGGTTATGATAGATTCGATCGAAAAAAAGGAATAGTGTGTATTTTCCGCTGGGGATTCCCTGGAAGAAATCGTCGAATCCTACTTCAATTCCTTATGAAAGATATTCAGTCGATTAGAATAGAGGTTAAAGAAGGCATTTATCCTCGGCGTGTACTTTATATGGAAATCAGAGGTCGGGGTGCCGTTCCCTTGACTCGTACTGATGAGAATTTGACTCCAAGAGAAATTGAACAAAAAGCTGCAGAATTGGCCTATTTTTTGCGCGTACCAATTGAAGTATTTTGAAATGAATTGAAGAATGAATGCTTTTGCGGCATTGAGTAAGGAACTCGTTAATTCGATTTCTATTTGTTGTTATAGAACAACTTCCGTTTTTTTAGAGCGCTCATTCGAGCAAAAGCAGACGCATATGGAACAACCAGAAAACAAAGTGAAGTTGTTTTTGTCCACCAAAATACTTTTTTCATACTAGTAACACTAAGTGAAGTATGGATTCCTCACATATATTATATCCGAACATATAGAATTAGAATTCCTCTTTTTTGGCCCAATATTTTGGAATGGATATGTTAGATATAGATGGATCATATCTTGTATATAATGGAATTCTGTTTTGTCAATCGATGTTTCTTTGTTATCTTTTATTTTCCTTTTTAAGGAGCAAAAAAAAGATATTAGATCGTTTATAACTATAACCATTCTATGCCTCTTATTTTATTTCTCTCTTTTTTTGCTACTCCTTTTTTATTTCATCATAGCAATATTTTTCCGAAATTTCCCTCCGCGATTCCAAGGCTATGGGTAGCCAGCGAAATTTTTCCAAATAATGGATCTAAGGGGTTTCTTTGGCCCCGAAAAAAAAAAATATGAATTTCTTGAAATGATTCGTTCGGGCATTCATCGAAAAGAGGATGGAATTGGTTCGAATGAAGAAATAAGAAAAAAAAAGATTGTTTCCAGATCCAAGAACTAACCAATGAATTAAAAAAGGGGGGGTCGGTCTATGGATTCAATACCTTGTTATAGAACTCATGTTTCATGGAAATAGCGTATTGGGTAGAGTCGAGTAATGAGGCGATTTCATTAACAATTCACAAATAAAAAATGCCAAAAAAGAAAGCATTCAACCCCCTTTTCTATCTTACTATGGTTTTTTTGCCCTGGTGGATTTCTCTCTTATTTAATAAAAGTATGGAATCCTTGGTTACTAATTGGTGGAATGCCGGGAAATCTGAAGTTTTTTTGAATAATATTCAAGAAAGGGGCGTTATAGAAAAATTCATAGAATTCGAGGAACTATTCCTTTTGGACGAAATGATAAAGGAGTACCCGGATACACATATACAAAAGCTAGGGATACACGAAGAAACAATACAATTGGTCAAGATGTACAACGAGGGTCATATCCATACCATTTTAGACTTTTCGACAAATCTAATAAGTTTCGCTATTCTATGCGGTTATTATATTCTGGGTAATGAAGAACTCATTATTCTTAATTCTTGGGTTCGGGAATTTATCCATAACTTAAGCGACACAATAAAAGCTTTTTCTATTCTTTTATTAACGGATTTATGTATCGGATTCCACTCGCCTCACGGTTGGGAACTACTGATTGGTTCTGTCTACAAGGATTTTGGATTTGATCATAATAATCAAATTATATCCGGCCTTGTTTCCACCTTTC